AGATAGATTAGATAAATGATCTAGCAATGATGGCATTTCTATTTTGTTTACCGAATCACATGAAATTTTACCCAACTCCATATCTGGAATGTATGAAATACGTATGAACGGAGGAAGAAAGAGAATTTTCTACTTAAATTGAATTGGAATTTATTGGAATTTTCAACAGATACAAATGGAAAGAAATTGATAAACCATCCCTAGAAACAGACTTCTGCTACTTAGACTTATTAATTAAGTTATAGGGGTTTGGATAGAATATCAAAACAAAAATGATTCCATTTCTACCATTATTATGATAATACATATTCCAACCTGCTTGAATACCAGAAAAATAAATGGATTCAACATTTGATCTTTTCGCTGAGATAAAGGCATAAAAATAAGAAAGAATATATAAAATTAGAATCTGTTTTTTAGCATTTAACCCCCTTTTTGTTATGGATTTCGTTGTTCAAAAAAAGATTCGCAGAGAAGAGAGATATTTTGTTTACGGATTTTTGAGTAGAATACGATTGTGAAGTGTATAAGAAAAGAAGGTTTGTATGGCTTAAACATGTGTGGAGATATCTATAATATCCGTCTTTCTTCTCTTTTATTGTCGTTCTATGTTCGATTCAGGGCAACACAGGTTGTGCTCTATGAAAACAGAATTTCAATTTTCTAGTCAATTCAAAATTCAAATTGAAGTATCATACTTTTCTGATATCTGATAATTCTCTATCGGGAACATATATAAATAATATATATCCGTCTAACAATTTCTCTTGGGGGGTTTACATATACTCATAATTGTTGTTATAATGAAAATTGAGAAGGATTTTTTGATTGAAAAAATCCATACAGATTTGTTATATATCAAGTTGTATTTTCTTATGTCATTAGGAAAACAAAATTTGGAGATGCAAATCTAAGAATCATTCATGCATTCTAAGTCAATAGTTAATGGTTCCAATTTTCATAAATTTTCATTTTGGATTTTGCGGCTGAAAATCCACATTTGATTTTTCAACAGAAAGGTAAGAGAAAGTTTTGAACATTATGAATTTTGAGATAGAATCAATCGAAATTGAAAGGATGAATCAAATCCAATCAAAAGGGAAGAAGGATTAGGATTTCTTTGACTTTTAGGAAAAATTAAGGAAAACGAAACTCAAGGTGCAAGTACAATAAAAAAGCAGTTCAGTAATCCGGGAAAGTTTTCATCCATTTTGTATTTGTAGCGTTTTGGCGACATGGCCGAGTGGTAAGGCAGAGGACTGCAAATCCTTTTTTCCCCAGTTCAAATCCGGGTGTCGCCTGATCAACAAAAAACTCGAAATCTCTTCTTTTCTTCTGTTGATATAACCCGCCGAATGATTCCCCAGCAGAAGCAGAAAAAGCAGGCTGTTGATACTTGTTTGATTCTAAACATCTGGTCTGGGGGTTTTTCTAAAAAATTGTAAATATTCTTGCATATTTAGGCTTCAAGTAAATATTCAAATGCTAGAGGGGCTATCAAGACTTCGCAATTACCTTCTACTACAAATCCAAATTTTCTTTTATTAATGCATTGTATAATGACTGGACCTTGAATTAGATTGGAGAGCCCGATAGGAAATCTAAATAGTTGTGGAAGGGGGCGGAAGATACTTTATATACGAGGAACTCACGAAAATCTCTGAGTGCTCAAGCATCCAATCAATTGAAATGAGGGTCAACAAAAAAAGAATAGGACCTATTATTCCTACATGTTCCATTAGTAGCATTCCCTTGAGATGTTACTGCGGATTTTGCTTGTGTTTAATCTTTCCCGATTAGAAATCATATAGGAATTTCTTATAAAATGAGCGGGTTTTTTGGATTGGTTTATTAATAGTCTTCGTTCTTTTTGACTCTGCGCCATTGATTCCACTATTATTAGTGAGGAATAATGGAACAATTCCTTTATATTTATAGAGATAGGGGACAGAATTCATATGGATATAGTAAGTCTTGCTTGGGCTGCTTTAATGGTAGTCTTTACTTTTTCCCTTTCACTCGTAGTGTGGGGAAGAAGTGGACTCTAGAGGTCCTACAAATTGAGTTAAGGAAGCAAACTGTATCAATATCAATTGCTTTCTAGATCGTTCTGCAACACGTTTTGAACAAACTAAAAATATCTTCATTTTGAAATTCCATTCGACTCGACTGGAGTAATGTATTATAGGAATCATCCTCTTTCAATCAAAGAGCTATTTCAACGACTCCCATGCTTGTAGTTCGAAAGGAAGAGGATCCCAGGAAATTTATTCGAACCTAATTCTTCCGAAATTTTCTATTCCAATCAACGGACTCTTCCCAGGTGATACTGAGGAGGGCCGGACCCTTTTTTATTTGTTTCTCTCTTTACTGTTCAAAGAAGAAGTGGTTTTGTTAAGTGTATACGCACTTTGTATGAGAAAGGATATAAACATAGTGGTTGTCTAACGAGATACTATGCAGAATAAGATCTTCAGGTGAGTCACATATTGCGCATTTACCGCTTTCGAATTTTTGAAATTTAATTTTTTTATGCTTTATCGACTTATTTCATATCATGGTTCAGGCGTTAAAAATCTGTGAGGTTTACTCTTCCTTTTCGATGCCCGTGGAACTACTGTCAATGGTTCACTCAATTACTTCTTGGGAATGTTAAAAAAAAGATTACTACGTGATTTTTTGAATATGCCTATATCTATCGCTTTTCCTTCATTGATTTGATTCTTTCAATAGATACCGAGATTCAGATTGGAAATCAAAAATCTAGTAATTCAAACTATAAGACATAAGAGTAATTCAGATTGATCAGAACAAATAGATATAGCAAATAAATGGAATTGGATGCTATGTCAATTCCATATATGGAATTGATATTCACATATATCAAGATAATATTGTAGATTGATCTATAGATCCATATCAAATGCAGTCTCTATCTTTATTTTATTCCAGGGGACAGCTTTATAACTACAATCTAACTAATAGATAGTATGGTAGAAAGAAATAGATGAATCTTTCTTTCTACCATACTATCTATCTATTAGAATACTGCCGATTCTAGTCCACTCATTTCATTTAAGACATGAAATTGGAATCTTTTTCATTTTATTTCGTCAATGTTGGCTAAGAACTCAGAAGTCAAGTTTGATTCAAATTAGTTAATAATTAATTGTTTTGACTGACTGTTTTTACGTAAATGATAAGTAGAAAAGCGGTAGGAACTAGAATAAATAGTGCAGTAGCAATAAATGCAAGAATATTTACTTCCATAATCTCATCGGTTTTTTACTTCGCAATAACTCGGGATTTAATCCCATAGAGATGATAAATCTTTGGCCTGTAAATTCAATGAATGAATATTACCTCGCGATGATCTTGAATCGGATCAATATCATGAATAACAATATCTGAACTATCAAATCAATTCGTCGTCGAGAATTGAATAGTATAACATAGGAAGTTCTTTTATCCATACCGCCCCAAACTTGGATTCCTGACCCAATCAAAAATTCCTTTATTTATTTATCATTATCATTTTTTATCATCTGTTCTTTTTTTCTCTCTAATCTATCTAGTTCCTTCTTGTACAATCATCTGATGAAGTCTCATCAAATAGCTCTTCCACTTCCAGTGGTCACATAGTTACAAACCCAAACAAACAACAAAAGCTAAGTGGAAAAAGAAAGGAGTTTAGAACTAAACTATTTTTGACTTGGAAGACAAAGAAGTGTGATAAAGATGAGACCGTATAAAATGAATATTCATCAAATTGACTATTTTCCGGTTTGTTCTTTCGTCGACGGGGCCTTAAAACAAAAGGAAAAATCGGAAAAATGATTAATTCCCCTTTCTAAGAGGAGTAGGATCTTTGGTTGATCTGACCTTTCCCCTCCTTTCGTCGTAGATTATTAGCCCCGGGACACCTATACCAAAAACTCAGTGTTCAATTTGTATGAAATCCATTTTTCAACTTCAAACAAGTAAGTGAGGTTACATAAATCCGTAGCCAGAAAAATAAATTGTTTTTTATGGAAAGTATTTTCTTATATTCAATTTTGTATTGGACAAGAAAGGAATTCCCTTTGTGTATGCGCGCCTCAAAAAGGTATAGTACTCGATTCCATTACATGCATAGGGGGCAATCGAAAAAGCCAGCATTTCTTGGAATACTGACTAGACTATAATGTTACCAATAATTGTACTAATCTAACCGCATATGTCTTTCTCCTACCAAAAGGAAAGAAAAAAGAAAGTAAGAATTTTCCCTTTGCTTTGACAATGAAATTCTGCCCCCGGTCCCCTTCATAAAAAGGGAGAGATTAATTGATATATTTATTGGATCCGTCGGGACTGACGGGGCTCGAACCCGCAGCTTCCGCCTTGACAGGGCGGTGCTCTGACCAATTGAACTACAATCCCAGGGAAATACGGGATCTAGCAGAAAACTTGATTCTTTTTTATCTCTGGATCGTGTATTTCTGAAGTACAAAGGGGGTTATATCATCTCATGGCGGATTGGCGAATTATTGGGCCGAGCTGGATTTGAACCAGCGTAGACATATTGCCAACGAATTTACAGTCCGTCCCCATTAACCGCTCGGGCATCGACCCAGGAAGAATCTATTTTAGACTTATTGGTAATCCATGATCAACTTCCTTTCGTAGTACCCTACCCCCAGGGGAATTCGAATCCCCGCTGCCTCCTTGAAAGAGAGATGTCCTAAACCACTAGACGATGGGGGCCTGCTTGACCAACCGCCATCATACTATGATCATAGTATGATCAGTTTTTTGAAATTGTCAATATAATCGAATGATTCTATCCGAGGGATCTTTCCCCCTTTCAGAATTGCATATAATTTTTTTATTCGTCATTGATGAATTATTCATTAGAATCGAGAATCGCCATTAGAAATCTAGTAGTAGTATTTTTTTATTTTTTAATTATTTCAATTGAATTTTTTTTTTGATTATTTAGTATTTCGAATTTTATTTAGAAT